CACGTTTTTTCTTTTTCTTATCAATGAATAGATCTCTTTACTTGTATGACTTAGATGTCTCGTATTTATAGAAAAAGCGATTCGATTGATGGGAAATAGAAAGAGATTCTTTAACCAGAAAGAATTCGGTTCAGACGTAGGATACTTATCTAGAAGTTTTCGCAACTCAATCTCAATCATTGATGAGGGAATCATCAAAGATTTGACCTTTTCGAACTCTGTCTGTAACTCACTAAAGGTCTGGGAAACAAAGAAAAGATGTATAAGAACGAGATATCCAGCAACAAGAACAAGGAAAAGGATTGAATAGAGGAATTCCCAAACATTTGGTGATCTCAGATGTGTCGATATCAACGACGACTTATTCTTTTTATTTCGATGAATCATTTCTTTGGACAGAAGATTATGTAACCATTTACTCGAGATCTCACTTCTGAGAAAAAATTGCATCTTCTTTGTCTGAAGAATTCGCCACGATATACCCATAATATCATGAAAAATGGATACACTGCTACTTAGTATTGACAATAGGTCTGAAAAAGTATCTAAAAATATCGAATTTAGATATTTGTACCCTGTCGAAGTAAAGAAGCTTGGCATATATGTTTGGAATAGATTCCATTTTTTTGAGAGAATTGAAAAAGCACTATCTCGTTGAAAGGTTGTATACATCCGCCCTTTCTGAACCCCAACGCATTTCTTTAGACAAAGACTCTGTTTTTTCCTTTTTTCGGATGGGAAATCTTTCTCAGAACATGGAATGTGAATCAAACCTATATTTGAATTGAAATTGGGACACTCATGAAGGTTCTTTCCTTCTGAATCAGATAGATTCATATCTGAAAGAGGTTGACAATAAGTTCTTTCAAAATTGACAATTTGTCCCTCTGTTAGAGGGTTTCCAGAAGTGTCTACGATCGAATAAATAGCTCTACGAACGAATGGATCGGGTCGACTTAGAAAATGAAAAGATTTGTCCAAGTTATACCTTTCGTCACCACTTTGTGGAAAATCGTTAGGTATGAATATGTTAGATACTTGTGACTCGATTGGTGAAATAGTAGTTCTCCCCCCAAAAACATGTTTTTTTTTACCAACGCACAAAGAAAATCTTTTCTTGCGAAGGAACAAGATATTGAGAAATTGCCCATATAGAAAATATGAATTATTATTACGAGCCTTTTCCACAGAAAAAGGGAATCTTTTGTTACAATAGAAGCAGAAGTGATGCGGATTATTCAAGAATCGAAGTCGATTTGCTTTATAAAAAGAGGATATCAATGAACTTCTGTGAAATGGTTTCCCGGGATTCAGCCAATTGTCTTGATCGTAGAATATCATTGAGAAATAGGAATCTTTGTTATCAAAGGATTTCCTGCGATTAGTTCTAGTATGGAATGAGTCAATCATCCGCTTTGGTATCTTATTGAACAAAAATGGTGATATTGTTCCTCCATTGATCAAGAATTTCGAAGTACCATCATCAGCCAGTAAGAAGGGGTTCAATTTTTTCAAATGAACAATTTGAAAACCTATCGATTCTAACAACTGATTGCAGAGTTTATCATTCGGACCTTTCAATTCATAGATGTTGATTTCGGACCTATGAATGGGGGTATTCCCAAAACTTACACAGGAAAAAGGAAAAGAAAGTGAATTAGACAAAAAGAAAAGCAACTTGGCCAAAAAACGAAGTGACTTGCCCAAAAAACGAAGTGACTGGGGGAAAAGGAAAAAGAAACGAAGTGACCTGGACCACTTGGGCAAAAAGAAAGTAAGCAACTTATACACATCTTTTTCGAATTTCTTGCAAACCTCAGAATAATTCATCAAAAATTGATTAATACGAATACGTGTATAAATACGTAATTGATCAAACATTACTTGAAAACGGCTCTTTTGCACTTGAAAATGCACTTGAAAACAGCTTTTCTGCTCAGAAAGGAAATGTTCCAAATGTTCCTGGCAATTCTTGCTCCCATTGGACCATTTGTATATATATGCATAATCTTGTTTGATCATATATTTCATTAGAGTTCTATGACTGAGAGTATCCTTTCCTTTTTGATCCCTTTGAATTCCATATTCGAAGTTGCGATCGGATCTATTCATTAAAAAGAATCGATTCAATACACTTCTTATGTACCTATTATATTGGATTTGAATCAGATTTCGGATCAATCTATATTGATTGACTGCTTCCATTATGTTATTGCTAGCAAATACCACCATTTTTTGCTTTAGATCTCCCAAACCATTCCCGCAGGAGATCCAGACCCGTTTTTGTCTGATCCTTCGAAAAAAATATTCATTCTCCTCATAACGAAAAAGAACAGGAGACAGAACCAATAAAGATTTCTTTTTCGATTCAGCCCCGGTGTTGAATACCTCATTCAAGAATTTTTTTTGATCCAATCCGTACGAATCAATAGAAAAAGAAAATCCCTTATGATACACCAGATCCGGCTCGGTTATTGATAGAGTAAATAGATCTGCCATTTCTTGCAATCTCTCTTCTGATTCAAAATCGTGGTGTAACGCGTATCCTCCCCTGTTCCGTTCATGGAATCGGTGAAAGAAATCAAAAAATGGATTTTTGTTAAAGAATGAAATCTTATTGGAACTGTCCAGATCCGGGTCATCCTTCGGAACCATATCACATCCCGGATCTAATGAAATAGAATGAATTGAGACAGTATTTTGTAAATACGTAATGATTTTGAATAAATGAATAATTTCTTTATTTTCTGATCGCCGGACAAAAGAAAGATGTTTCTTCAACAATTTCTGCTCTCTAGTGGACCTCTCAGTAGGATTCGAACCCAGATGAAGTTCTGACCATCTATCAGAGAAAAAAGAACGAACGGATCTTGTAGCATTCCCAAGAAATTCTTCCATTTCTTCCGGAAACAGATGATTAATCATCGGTTTCTCGCGTTCCGTGAATAGCTGGGACATTGAGGAATATCCAGAAAGGTTTTTCGGGAATCGGTCTGATTCTATCTCTTTTCGTTCCGTTTGAAGAAAGGAAGGATCCCAGGGAATCGATCTTTCTTCTAGTTGTTGAATCTCTCTTTGATTGATCAATGTGCGATATTCCGAATCCTCATTACTAATGGAATCCAAATGATTGGAATCCAAATGATCTCTGGATTGATCAGAGGATCCTTTCAGTTGGCTAGAATCCGTTACTTGAACGAAACTAGACCTTGTGGAATCATATTGAATATTTGACCATACATTCCGTACCTTGCTAAAAAACCGATCCTTCTTTCCCAACCACACATTGCCTAACCAAAAATACGATTCGGGCGGATTATTCCCCCAACTAGGGAATAAAAGGAAGAGATCTTGGCGGAATTTCCACATATGAAATTGAGTACAATTTTGCAACGAGATAGCCCCCTTGTTTCTCGAGAAGAGATGGGAAACATGCTCATGTTGTTTGAAGAAAACCCCCGCTTCAATTGGTCTTTTTTCACGAAAAGCAGACATAAGATAAGAAATCCAGTCTTTCGCTAATCTTTCCAATAAAATAGGATCAGCCAATTTCCAATCATGGTCCTTGTGGGTCGAATCATCATCCATATAATATACAAAAAGAAACTCCAGAGATTTGCTATCTTTCTCTTTGAATAAGATCTCAATTTCGGCGACGGTTTCATTAGATATCTTACAACTAGAATTCCTCTTTGTTATTGAGAGAACCCCAGTACTCTCTTTCCGATTCAGGAAAGAACTCTCAGAGATCTTTTTTCCTTTTGGAAGATACAGGAGCGAAACAATCAACCTATTGATATTGGAAGACCCAACAGCTTCTTCCAATCGATCATTTCTGGGTCCAGTGGAATTCATAGGTATAGGTATAGGAAGAAACCCTGTCAAATATAGGTTTTTTCTTTCGACCATATTTCGATTGTTAATACGATATATAAGTACCGCTACTACAAAGAGTATTACTCCCCTGATCGTGAAAGATCGATTGCTTGTTGAACCCTGGAAATTGCGTGAAAGTAGAATACTAAAAATTCGTGGGTCAAAGAGTTTTAGAAAACGTTCTTGGTGGAAAAAAATGTGAATAAAGGATCCCACTGAATTGAATTGGGTCCACGAATCTAAGAAATAGTGAGAATTCTTTATCTCTCTCATTATCTCTCTCAATTCGAAAATACAGAACTTGGTTTGTCTTTTTTGCATCTTGATTTGTCTTTTTTGCATTAGGTTCACCCCCGAGATTTCATCTCATTTTGATTCTTCTTTTATGTTATTTTAATTTAAATGATTTTATGTTATTTTCATTTGACTTATTTTATGTTATTTTAATTTAAATGATTTTATGTTATTTTCATTTGACTTATTTTATGTTATTTTCATTTGACTTGTTTTTTATATTGGATTGGCACCGTGGACAAGGGTCCCTGTTAAGCATCCATGGCTGAGTGGTGAAAGCGCCCAACTCATAATTGGCGAAGTCGTAGGTTCAATTCCTACTGGATGCACGCAATCAGGACCTTGGAATCTCATCCATACATAACGAATTGATGTCACATAACACAATTCAGATCCATATCATAACATATCTATCTATATTTTTTTTTCATAGATGATAGATATATATGAACTATATGAACAGTAAGAACTAGCATTCTTATTGAGACTTGACTTGAACTCAGAAGGAAGAAAAGAAATTTATGGATGGAATCAAATATGCAGTATTGACAGACAAAAGTATTCGGTTATTGGGGAAAAATAAATATACTTTTAATATCGAATCAAGAGCAACTAAGATAGGAATAAAGCTTTCGATCGAACTCTTTTTTGGTGTCAAGGTAAAGGATGTGAATAGCCATCGCCTTCCCGCAAAGAGTAGAAGAATGGGACAGACAATGAGACGTGTAATCATTACGCTTCAACCGGGTTATTCTATTCAACCTCTTAAAAAGATAAAGAACTTCAATCAAAATACTTAATAGCATGGTGATACAATTATACAAAACTTATACCCCGGGTACACGCAATGGAACCGTAAATGGTCAAGTGAAATCCACTCGAGGAAAGAATTTGATCTATGGACAGCATCGTTGTGGTAAAGGTCGTAATGCCAGAGGAATCATTACCGCAAGGCATAGAGGGGGAGGTCATAAGCGTCTATACCGTAAAATAGATTTTCGACGGAATGAAAAAGACATATATGGTCGAATCGTAACCATAGAATACGACCCTAATCGAAATGCATACATTTGTCTCATACACTATGGGAATGGTGAGAAGAGATATATTTTACATCCCAGGGGGGCTATAATTGGAGATAGCATTGTTTCTGGTACAGAGGTTTCTATAAAAATCGGAAATGCCCTACCTTTGACCGAAATGCCCTTAGGCACGGCTATACATAACATAGAAATCACACTTGGAAAGGGTGGACAATTAGCTAGAGCAGCGGGTGCTGTAGCGAAACTGATTGCAAAAGAGGGAAAATCAGCCACAATAAAATTACCTTCTGGGGAGGTCCGTTTGATATCCAAAAACTGCTCAGCAACAGTCGGACAAGTGGGGAATGTTGGGGTGAACCAGAAAAGTTTGGGTAGAGCCGGAGCTAAACGTTGGCTAGGTAAGCGTCCTGTAGTAAGAGGAGTAGTTATGAACCCGGTCGACCATCCCCATGGAGGTGGTGAAGGGAGAGCCCCAATTGGTAGAAAAAAACCCACAACCCCTTGGGGTTATCCTGCACTTGGAAGAAAAAGTAGAAAAAGAAATAAATATAGTGAGAAGTTCATTCTTCGTCACCGTAGTAAGTAGTAAAGAAAATCGAATTGATTTCTTCAAAAAAATATAGAGGAGTCAGCTGTGGCACGTTCACTAAAAAAAAATCCCTTTGTAGCGAATCATTTATTAAAAAAAATTGATAAGCTTAACAGAAAAGCAGAAAAAGAAATAATAAGAACTTGGTCCCGGGGATCCACCATTATACCGACAATGATTGGTCATACTATTGCCATCCATAATGGAAAAGAGCATCTGCCTATTTATATAACGGATCATATGGTAGGACACAAATTGGGAGAATTTGCATCTACTTTCAATTTCCGAGGACACACAAAAAGTGATAATAGATCTCGTCGTCGGTAATGTTAATACTAAAATACTAAAAAAAGATCTAGATGCTTATGAGTCATTAGTAGGAGGCAAACTTTATGTACCAGGTGCTAAAGAAGAAAAAACCAGAAGTATACGCTTTAGGTCAACATATATCTATGTCGGCTGACAAAGCACGAAGAGTCATTGACCAAATTCGTGGGCGTTCCTATGAGGAAACACTTATGATATTAGAACTAATGCCCTATCGAGCAGGTTATCCCATTTTTAAATTGGTTTATTCTGCAGCAGCAAACGCTAGTTACACTATGGCTTCCAATGAAGCCAATTTAGTTATTAGTAAAGCTGAAGTGAATGAGGGGACTACCGTAAAGAAATTCAAACCTCGAGCTCGCGGACGTAGTTATCCGATAAAAAGAACCACCTGCCATATAACTATTGTACTGAAAGATATATCTTTAGAAGATTCTGAATCTATAGAGCTCAATTTGTTAAAAAAACCGAGATGGAAAAAAAATTATACAGCTATGGCATATTATGATCTCCATAATAGAGGGGGTTTATGGGACAAAAAATAAATCCGCTTGGTTTCAGACTTGGTACAACCCAAGGTCATCATTCCCTTTGGTTTTCACAACCAAAAAATTATTCTGAAAGTCTACAAGAAGATCAAAAAATAAGAAATTTTATCAAGAATTATGTACAAAAGAATATGATAACATCCTCTGGCGTCAAGGGAATTGCACGTATAGATATTCAAAAAGGAATCGATCTGATCAAAGTCATAATCTTTATGGGATTTCCAAAATTATTAATAGAAAATAGACCGCGAGCAACCGAAGAATTACAAATGACTCTACAAAAAGAATTGAATTGTGTAAACCGAAAACTTAACATTGCTATCACAAGAATTGCAAAACCTTACGGAAACCCTAAGATTCTTGCCGAATTTATAGCCGGACAATTAAAGAATAGAGTTTCATTTCGAAAAGCAATGAAAAAAGCTATTGAATTAGCTGAAAAAGCAGATACAAAAGGAATTCAAGTACAAATTGCAGGGCGCATTGACGGAAAGGAAATTGCACGTGTCGAATGGATCAGAGAAGGGAGGGTTCCCCGACAAACTATTCGAGCTAAAATTGATTATTGTTCTTATCCAGTTCGAACTATCTATGGGGTATTAGGCATAAAAATTTGGATATTTCTGGACGAGGCCTAATAAACCTTTATTACTTATTTTTCCCTTCGATACCAGTAATTGAACAAAAGCAGAGAACCTCGGTCATTCTTTTTCTGGTCAATCAAAGGGAGCAATTCTAATTTCTAATACTGAATTCTATAGGGTTGAATAAAAATTCGATTGACCATTTGATATCATTGCTATGCTTAGTGTGTGACTCGTTGATTTTTTAGGGTTAGGATTAAACCAGACCCATAGTATGAACTAATAACTAGAGAAGAACTAATAACCAACTCATCAACTTCGCATTATCTGGATCTAAAGAACCAGTCACGATATGATATATAGTATAGGTCATATCTTTGTAGCAACTGCCATTTTTTTTTCATAAACAAAAAAGATTCTAAGTTGCAAAGCAAAATAGAAGAGAAAAAAGATGTGGATAAATGGAAGGAGGAGAGAAAGAGAGAAAAAGAATCTCAATGATTTAAAATTCCAATATGTAAGGTCTATCATAAAAGGCAGTGTAATAAAGCATGAATACTGATTTAGCCATACCCTAATTAATGAAATTAATCAATTAATAGAATAATACAAGAAAAAATCAAGAGCTTCGAGCCAATAAAGACTGAGAGGAATGGCTCAAGACTTTATTTGATTATTCTTACGAGCTCCATTGTCAAATTCGGACCTAACCATTAAGTAAGAAGCGATGGGAACGACGGAACCTGTGAATGAAAAAGATTCCATTGAAAAAAAAGATTAAAGATTCACTGGTCGGGATGGCGGAATGAGCCGGAGATCTATTCATCTATTCTGAGATCTGAGACGTCACGAGCTAGCCCTACAACTGAAATAGAAATTGAAAGAGTAAATATTCGCCCGCGAAAACTTTATTTTTTTTTTATTGCAAAAGCAATAGGATAAAAGACAGAATAAGGATTAGTTACAATAATAATAATACAATATTAGTAAAACTAATATGAAAATGTTGAATTATCTATTCAAACAAGATATATAAATGACTAACGATTCTTCGTATTTCTCAAAAAATACATATATATCTTAACTTCATTTTTTGAATATTATATCTTAATTAACTGAAATGAACTTCATTATTAAAAATCCAAATTTTGAAATCCTTTATTCGCGAGGAGCTGGATGAGAAGAAACTCTCACGTCCGGTTCTGTAGTAGAGATGGAATTGAGAAACAACCATCAACTATAACCCCAAAAGAACCAGATTCCGTAAACAACATAGAGGAAGAATGAAGGGGATATCTTCTGGAGGTAATCATATTTGTTTCGGTAAATATGCTCTTCAAGCACTTGAACCCGCTTGGATCACATCTAGACAAATAGAAGCAGGTCGACGAGCAATGACACGAAATGCACGTCGTGGGGGAAAGATATGGGTACGCATATTTCCAGATAAACCAGTTACTGTACGACCCGCGGAAACACGTATGGGTTCGGGAAAAGGATCCCCTGAATATTGGGTAGCTGTTGTGAAACCCGGTCGAATACTTTATGAAATGGGTGGAGTAACAAAAAAGATTGCCAGAAGAGCTATTTCAATAGCAGCATCCAAAATGCCTATACGAACTCAATTCATTAGTTCGGAGATAGAAGAAAAATCTAAAACCACCCGAAAGGAATTTTAGGAATGAAACAAAAACACAGGTTTCTTTTTTGTGGACAAAAAATATTTCTTTTTTTCTTCGCCCTTTGCATTGTAAAAAACAGAGTAAAAAAAATGATATGATTCAACCTCAGACCCATTTAAATGTAGCGGATAACAGCGGGGCTCGAGAATTGATGTGTATTCGAATCATAGGAGCTAGCAATCGTCGATATGCTCATATTGGTGACATTATTGTTGCTGTTATCAAAGAAGCAGTACCTAATATGCCTCTAGAAAGATCCGAAGTAGTCAGAGCGGTAATTGTGCGTACCTGTAAAGAACTCAAACGTGACAACGGAATGATAATACGATATGATGACAATGCCGCAGTTGTTATTGATAAAGAAGGAAATCCAAAAGGAACTAGAATTTTTGGTGCAATCGCCCGAGAGTTGAGACAATTCAATTTTACTAAAATAGTTTCATTAGCTCCCGAAGTATTATAAAAGTAAATCGTGATATGTTTCTAGTGGAGTATTTGAAAGAAAGGTATTATAAAAGTAAATCGTGATATGTTTCTAGTGGAGTATTTGAAAGAAATAGATTCAAAATTGAGTAGAATGTGTCTCACGCATATATCTTTCTTGAAAAATAAAATTCATAGACAAATAAGTAAAAAAACACGTTGATAGTATCCAATTTTTTTTGCCGCAATAATTATAGTTCATCATGGGTAGGGACACTATTGCTGAGATAATCACTTCTATACGAAATGCTGATATGGATCGAAAAAGAGTGGTTCGAATAGCATCCACCAATATTACCGAAAATATTGTAAGAATACTTTTACGAGAAGGTTTTATTGAAAACGTGAGAAAGCATCGAGAAAAAAACAAAAATTTTTTTGTTTTAACCCTGCGACATAGAAGGAATAGGAAAAGACCCTATAGAAATATTTTAAATTTAAAACGGATCAGTCGACCCGGTTTACGAATCTATTCTAACTATCAACGAATCCCTAAAATTTTAGGTGGGATGGGAGTTGTAATTCTTTCTACTTCGCGAGGTATAATGACAGACCGAGAGGCTCGACTAGAAGGAATCGGGGGAGAAATTTTGTGTTATATATGGTAATATTTTGAATTGAATATAAAAATTGGATCCAAAACTTCTTATTTGTAAAATTTGGGAAAGGAAAAACTGGGGGAGTTATTGAATATCGTTCTACCTCCATTAGTTGATACTTCAAGATCACTTACAGTACCTGGGATGAAAGAACAAAAATGAATTCCTAAGGGTTTCATTAATGAATCGCTTCCAAATAGTATGTTCCGGGTTTATTTATAGAATGAAGATCTGATTCTAAGTTCTGTTTCGGAAAAGATCCGACGTAGGTTTATATGGATACCGCCAAAAAGTCAAATTTGAAGTAAGTCCTTATGATTCAACCAGAGGGCATATAATTTATCAACTTCGCAACGCAACAAAGATTCGAAGGATTCGTTTTTCAACTTTAACAAACATGTCTTTCACGGAAATACAATTCGAGATGCAAAATATCAAGAAACTTTTTTGAAAAAAGTAGATTTCAAATGAAGGTAAGGAATGGGAAATATGAAAATAAGAGCTTCTGTTCGTAAAATTTGTGAAAAATGTCGACTAATCCGTAGAAGAGGACGAATTATAGTAATTTGTTCCAACCCGAGACATAAACAACGACAAGGATAATCAGACTTGCCAACTGAACCAATGTAAAAATAAAGAATCGTGAAATGGATATATCCATATATCGCTAACTCATATTTACGAAATGTAAAATATGGCAAAAGCTATACCGAGAAGAAGTTCGCGTAGGAATGGACGTATTGGTTCACGTAAGAGTGCACGTAGAATACCAAAGGGAGTTATTCATGTTCAAGCTAGTTTCAATAATACCATTGTCACTGTTACAGATGTACGGGGTCGGGTAGTTTCTTGGTCCTCCGCCGGTACTTCTGGATTCAAGGGAACGAGAAGAGGGACACCTTTTGCTGCTGAAACCGCGGCATCAAATGCTATCCGTACAGTAGTTGATCGGGGTATGCTACGAGCAGAAGTCATGATAAAGGGTCCCGGTCTCGGAAGAGACGCAGCATTACGAGCTATTCTTCAAAGTGGTATACTATTAACTTTCGTACGGGATGTAACTCCTATGCCACACAATGGCTGTAGACCTCCGAAAAAAAGACGTGTATAGAAATGAACATTGAAAAAATCTCAAGAGAAAGAGAAATAAAATCAAGAATTCGCAAATCTAATCAAATAATATTGCTATGATTCGAGAGAAAGTCACAGTATCTACTCGGACACTACAGTGGAAATGTGTTGAATCAAGAACAGACAGTAAACGCCTTTATTATGGCCGCTTTATTCTGTCTCCACTTATGAAAGGTCAAGCCGACACAATAGGCATTGCGATGCGAAGAGCTTTGCTTGGGGAAATAGAAGGAACATGTATCACACGTGTAAAATCTGAGAAAGCCCCGCATGAATATTCTACCATAGCGGGTATTCAAGAATCGGTACATGAGATTTTAATGAATTTGAAAGAAATTGTATTGAGAAGTAATCTATATGGAACTTGTGACGCGTCTATTTGTGTCAAGGGTCCTGGATGTGTAACTGCTGAAGATATCATCTTACCCCCTTCTGTGGAAATCGTTGATAACACACAACATATAGCTTGGTTGACGGAACCAATTGATTTTTGTATTGGATTACAAATCGAGAGAAATCGCGGATATATTCTAAAAACGCACCATAACTTTGAAGATGGAAGTTATCCTATAGATGCTGTATTCATGCCGGTTCGAAATGCGAATCATAGTATTCATTCTTATGGGAATGGGAATGAAAAACAAGAGATACTTTTTCTAGAAATATGGACAAACGGGAGTTTAACCCCGAAAGAAGCACTTCATGAAGCCTCCCGCAATTTGATTGATTTATTTATTCCCTTTTTACATATGGAGGAAGAAAACTTACATTTAGAGGATGGTGAACACACGATTCCTTTATCCCCCCTTACCTTTCATGATAAAGTGGCTAAACTCAGAAAAAACAAAAAAAAACTAGCATTGAAATCAATTTTTATTGACCAATTAGAATTCCCTCCCAAGATCTATAATTGCCTCAAAAAGTCCAATATCTCTACATTATTGGACCTTTTGAATAAAAGTCAAGAAGATCTTATGAAAATAGAGCATTTTCACATAGAAGATGTAAAACGGATATTGGGCATTCTAGAAAAACATTTCGCAATTGATTTATCAAAAAATCAATTTTAAGTCTTCGTTTTCATTTTTTTAATGAAATTCAAAGAAACTATCAAATATTTTTTCGCTAATACATATACATATAGAATATTCGAACTCAATTCAGAATTCAATTAACTAGATGTATCTAGGGAGAATTCACTTTGAAGAGACTATTCCCTAGATACACAATTTCACAATTCAATCAATTTTAAAAAAGACCTAAAGTTAGAGATTGATCAATAGGTAATGTTGCACCAATGCCCAACCAAAGGGCAACGGCAGTACCAATCAAAAAGACAGTCGT